CACAGCAATGCATTTTCAATCAGTATCGAAAAGAAATGGAATTTGAAATCCAATTCTTTTATTCCGATAGTGACTCAAAGAGAATTTCATTTTTGAATGAAGTTACAAAACACAGTTCTTATTATTAGTACTTTACTCACAGGTTGCTCACTGAATCTGTTGATTCGGAATCATGAGGTCCATAGATGTTACAGATGACGAATCCATCTTTTTTTCTACCCCTCTTTGTTAGTGCCGTCTAGAATGGATGATGAATCAAGAACTTTCAATCGGAACTGATTCTGTCAATTGGTATTTTTTCTTGTCATTGTATCTCGCAAAAATGGAAACTTAGGTAAATGCTTTATAAACATATGTATAAAAAAGAACATATCTCATTTAGTTCCTCCATGATTACTATAACTAGTTATTTCGGTTTTCTACTGGCTGCTTCGACTATAACCCCAGCTCTATTGATTGGCCTTAGCAAGATACGACTTATTTGAAATTCATTGAATGAACAATTCATAAAAATGAATATTTCTGTGAGATTCCCGGTATTCTATAGTTCCTTCCCGCCTCAATTGCTAATTCTTGGTTATTGAGATTCATGGGCGATTCGTATTAATATTTAGGGATAGATATTACCTCTCTTTTTCTATTCTTTCAAAGAAATCGAAATGATTGAAGTTTTTCTATTTGGAATTGTGTTAGGTCTAATTCCTATTACTTTGGCCGGATTATTCGTAACTGCATATTTACAATACAGACGCGGCGATCAGTTGGACCTTTAATTGAGTAACATCTCTTTTTTTGATTGACCTCCTCCTTAATCTCCAGGAGGTCAAATTCAGGTTGCAGTTCAAGTTAGTGAAGTTATTTTATTGTGATTCGACATTACAAGAACAGAATCACGCTCTGTAGGATTTGAACCTACGACATCGGGTTTTGGAGACCCACGTTCTACCGAGCTGAACTAAGAGCGCTTTTTTATTATGATGGGAGATACGAATGTCAAGAAAAGGATTCTTTTTGTACCCCCAATACATCTTGTATGTATAGTATAATAAAATGATAGATTATGGCCAATTTTAATCGATCCCAATTGACCCCTCGTTACTGTGCATAGGAGAAGTAATAGGTAGGGATGACAGGATTTGAACCCGTGACATTTTGTACCCAAAACAAACGCGCTACCAAGCTGCGCTACATCCCTTTCATTTGTTGTACAGTGCCATTGTATTGTAGGGAATCCTTGTTTTGTTTTCCACATCATAATTTCCTCTATCTATATAGAATTTCATTTCTTTTGCCATTTCTTCTTTTTTGGTCTCATAAAGAATTATATACATACTTAACGTATAAAGGAATGAATACTTATCCATAATGCTCAGGAGGAAGGGTTCATCTTTTTCTGTTTTAGGGACAGGTAGATCTCATCTACCGGATCATTGTATATATCCATTTTGGTTAGGGATTCCCCGTACAAATACAAACGATCTTTAACTACATATGCATCTGATCATATATGTATTACAATATACAACAAAGTCAACAAAGTCAATAAAGTTAAAGAAAAAGAAGGAGGATTTTCAATGCGAGATATAAAAACATATCTCTCCACGGCACCTGTGCTAACTACTCTATGGTTCGGGTCTTTGGCGGGTCTATTGATAGAGATCAATCGTTTATTCCCAGATGCGTTGACATTCCCCTTTTTTTCATTCTAGTTATTGACATGGGGAGGGATCAAGAAGATTAGAGATACAATAAATTCTCTGTGACTAATCCCCCCCGTTTTTTTTTTTCAGTTCTTTAGGATAGGAAAGAAAGAGAAAGAATAAAAGTGGATTGAGACTCATCAAAACTCGGGTTCAGGATAGAATTAATATAGGGAGAACAGAAATAGAAATGTGGATCGAGGGCAGGCTGTTCAAGATTATACAAGATAGTAAATGAAATGCTGGGGTTAGGAGTAATTGATAGTTAGAAATAATTGTCTTACTTAATAATTTAATTACTCTATTGAAGGGGGTTCATGGCTAAGGGTAAAGATGTCAGAGTAGTCGTTTTTTTGGAATGTACCAGTTGTGTCCGAAATGGTTTGAATAAAGAATCGCGGGGCATTTCCAGATATACTACTCAAAAGAATCGACACAATACACCTAGTCAATTAGATTTGAAAAAATTCTGTCCTTATTGTTACAAACATACAATGTTTGGGGAGATCAAGAAATAAATCGAACTGAACCGCGTGTGCCACTCTTCCAAGGAAGATTAAGAAATTACATATACATGTATAATATATACAAATCAAGTCCTATTTCAGTCGGATCCAAAATGAATGAAGAAATAGGATTTTAGAAATAAGAAATAAACCATGGATAAATCCAAGCGGCCCTTTCGTAAATCCAAGCGATCTTTTCATAGGCGTTTGCCCCCAATTGGATCGGGGGATCGAATTGATTATAGAAACATGAGTTTAATTAGTCAATTTATTAGTGAACAAGGAAAAATATTATCTAGACGAGTGAATAGATTAACCTTGAAACAACAACGATTAATTACTATTGCTATAAAACAAGCTCGTATTTTATCTTTGTTACCTTTTCTTAATAATGAGAAACAATTTGAGAGAACCGAGTCGATCCCTAGAACTACTGGTCCTAGAACTAGAAATAAATAAGCCTATTCCTCAATCGAATCAAAATTCTAATTGGAACTCAGATTGATGTTTTGTTCGAAAAAGCCAAGAGATTGTCGTGCCGTAATGTAAAAAAAAAGAATGGGGGAAGAAGAAATCTTTTTTTTTTTTGGAACGTGTTCGTTCATTCCTACTACTTATCTATGAATTTCTACTATACCCTCCCGGAGTTCATCCTCCGGGGAACTTCGTTTTAAAGTATTCTGGTGAATTCCTTCCAATCTCCTTATTTGATGATCTCATTGGAAATCGTGTCAAGACAATTCCTATTTGATATAGCTATTTGCGCAGGTATTTTACGATTAAGAAGCAACTGCCTCTTGTACAGATCAAGCATTAATCGACCATAACTATGGGATCCCCTATTCTCACGAGTTACTGCATTTATCCGAGTGATCCACAAACGACGAAAACTTCTCTTTCTCCTGTCTCTCTCCCGATGAGTGGAAACAAAAGCTCTCGCTTTCTGTTGAGTAGTAGTTCGAGTAAGTCTTGAATGAGCCCCTCGAAAGGTTGATGCAAATAAACAAATTTTTGTTCTACGTCTCCGAGCTATATATCTTCGTCTAACTCTGGTCATTGAATCAAAAGAAACTTTGATGAATAACTAATTGATTTCTTTTCTTTCAGTCATTCTTTTCCCCTTTCCCGGTTTATTAATAACAAAACGGATTCTTCCGATGTATAAAATACAAATTCCAACGGCTTTTGCTACTATAACCTTCCCAACCACGATTTTTTTGATTTCTTCCAGGCATTTCACCTCAAAAAAAATTGTACCGATATTAGGTATAAAATAATAAATGGACAAATAGTGGCTTCCATCGTTTCTATGATTACTTCTTAAACGGTGAGGTCCTCTCTATACACCGGAGCCCCTTTCCTCATTTAATCAATATTATTGGTAACTTGTACGGTTCACACTCTTTGGCTCTACCCATGAATTATCGAGTAATAGGTCTTTTTACAATGAGATCTATCCATACAGTGACGGCATTTAATTATGAAGGTTGAATAGGTAGCTGACCCTGTTAGTCCGTTCTTACAAGAGCAGGAGCATAATCTTTCTGCTTTTAAAATAATATCCCCCCGCTTAATGGATAACCATTTGCTACCAATGGGGAATTGCTTTTCATCTCAAATCGAGGTGATTGGATTTGCACCAATGGAAACCATAAATTCCATACAAATAGAGGTATATGAGAGATCTTTATCTTTAGATATTGAATGGAGTTCTTCCATTCTATTCATTGGTACGAGTCATTGATACTGTAAAAATCGTCTCATTTGTTCTAGCTCATGATCTGAACGAGTCGCACATACACCCTAGTACATGTTCCTCGACGCTGAGGACATCCTCGAAGAGCAGGGGATTTCGTGACATTTCTGATTGGCTGTCTTGTGTTTCTAATAAGTTGTTTAATAGTTGGCATGCTGAATCATATACAGAATGGGCTGGTTTAGATCGATCCTAACCGGACGGTTATGAATTACTTCCATTTAATATTTTACCCAGGTAAGAAGATAAAAGATCAAATAATGGTTCATTCAAATTATGATTCGAAATGGAATTAAAGATTTATGTGAAATCCCTGGTATTTTCGACCGCTACAAGATCAACAATGCCATGATCTTGGGCTTCTGTTGCTGACATAAAAACATCTCTTTCCATGTCTTCGGATACAACCCATAAAGGATTGCCCGTTCTTTGTACATAAACCCTTGTGAGGATTTCGCGGAGTTTCAGTAGTTCTTCCGCTTCCAGGATAAATTCCCCTGTGGGTGCCTCATAAAAAGAACTAGCAGGTTGATGGATCATAACCCTGATGATATAACATAATGAACGATTCCTCTATCTCGCATGATTGCGCGAAGGGAAGGTATAAAGAATAACAAGCAGGGAGAAATAGAATTGTACAACCGTACAGGCATCTTTTGTGCATTGCATACGGCTCCGCAATGGAATTTCTTTTTCTCTTTTTTCATTGAAGAAAGAGAAAAATCGAATCTATCAGACCCAGATCGTTGAATGATCCATTTACCATCCTTCCTTTCGGAGTAATCAAAAAATACTATGATGGTTCCGTTGCTTTATATATTTATCTCGTCTGTGATTCAGCAATCCCAAAGTTTCTTTCTGATCCGATCAAATAAGAATAAGTCAAAAATGATCTTTTTTTTTTTTTTTATTTATTTTCACACTCTTTCATAACATAAATATTGGAAAGAGACTTCTGGTGTGGAAGCAAAAAGGTTTGTGACGCTGAAATGGACCCCAATACATAAGATCAAATCGGAAATAACCTTTCTTTCATACTACTATCTCGATACAAAATCTCATATTATGAAAAAATCATAATAGTTTGCTCATATCGAACTTGAAATGCCATGCTATTATTACTTAATAATTTTATTCATATTCCATATGACGAAGGCATAGTCTTTTTTTCTCTCAAATAAAAAAACTCATTGGCGCCAAGCGTGAGGGAATGCTAGACGTTTGGTAATTTCTCCTCCAACCAGGATGAAAGATCCCATTGAGGCGGCTAATCCCATGCATATTGTATGCACATCAGGCGGTACAAATTGCATAGTATCATAAATAGCTATTCCTGGGATTACCCATCCGCCGGGAGAATTTATAAACAAATACAGATCCCTGGTATCATCCTCTATGCTGAGATATACCATGAGACCAACAAGTTGATTCGAGATCTCGCTATCAACCTCTTGGCCTAAAAAAAGTAATCTTTCTCGATGAAGTCGGTTGATTAGGATAAAGTTCTATTCCTTAGGAACCGTACACGCACCTTTGGATGCATACGGTTCAAAAAATCAAAATTGAGAAAAGAATGTGTTGATTCCAGCCCTATTTCTTTTTTCGTAGCAGGCTTTTTACCTTATTACTAATGAAAGGGCTTTTTCTTCCATTTTTCAAAAAACATGAGTTTTGACCTGCTTCCCTATAAAAAAGACTTTGCTGAACTTATTGAACTAACCTCTCATTGATGTATTGTTTCATCGAGATCCAAATCACAATGTCATTTTCTTGTTCCCGAATGGGCCTCTTCAACTCTTTTAGGTTTATGCTCTACTCCAGGTAAAGATCTGCCCGAATTGTATTTGCACATATAGGACAAATGATTCCAGTACCACTTCTTTTTGCTATGACTTCTTTTTTCAATTTGTTTCATTTTCATGCCTTCCACGAAATATTCGATGTATTCATCATATTATTCCTTTGATTGGCAGTTTGAGATAACTCATATGGTATAAATCATTTAAGATAGGGTGGTAATCATACATGGATTGCCTTGGTATTTTCTGAACGGAGCCTGTATACTTCATTTTATTGGTCCAAGCCAACCATCAAATTTTTGAATTGATAATATTGATCCCCCAACCAAATAAATTGATCTAATTGCACTTCACGCTTCGAATTATTGATGGTTCAATCAATCTTTCTTGGGCGAAACAGAGGATATCTCGATCGGAGGAGAGAACGGGGAAATCCCATATGACCCAATAGGTCTGACAAGTCACACTATACGTCAACCCAAACTGCATCTTCCTCTCCAGGACTCCGAAAAGGTACTTTTGGAACACCAATGGGCATTAAATGAAAGAAAAAGGAGTTAAGTACTCTATTTCACTTTGATGTGGAAACGTAAAATGGGTTTATTGTCTTCATAATATTGTCCGTTTATCGTATTTTATCGATAAATTGGAAGATTCATGGAGGAAGACAGAATAAAGGAAAATTCTTACGAACGGATCGTTCGAATGATAAACAAGTATCTATCCATTCGCTCACAAAAAATAGGATTAATCCCCATTGCGTATTGGTACTTATTGGATATAGAATAGATCTGCTTCTCTTTGTTCCTACGAACAAAATTGTTCAATTATTACCAACGGAACAGAATAAATATTCACCCTTGTTTCGAGATAATCCAATAAAAAAGGTGAGGTCCATAGCATAGTCATTTCCAATGTGATAAAGTTACATAGTGTCTATTTTTTCTTTGAGAAAGGGGTATTTCCATGGGTTTGCCTTGGTATCGTGTTCATACCGTCGTATTGAATGATCCCGGTCGGCTGCTTTCTGTCCATATAATGCATACAGCTCTAGTTTCCGGTTGGGCCGGTTCGATGGCTCTATACGAATTAGCAGTTTTTGATCCTTCTGACCCCGTTCTTGATCCAATGTGGAGACAGGGTATGTTCGTTATACCCTTTATGACTCGTTTAGGAATAAACAATTCATGGGGCGGTTGGAGTATCACAGGAGGAACTATAACGAATCCGGGTATTTGGAGTTACGAAGGTGTGGCCGGGGCACATATTGTGTTTTCTGGCTTGTGCTTCTTAGCAGCTATCTGGCATTGGGTGTATTGGGATCTAGAAATATTCTGTGATGAACGTACAGGAAAACCCTCTTTGGATTTGCCCAAGATCTTTGGAATTCATTTATTTCTTTCAGGGGTGGCTTGTTTTGGGTTTGGCGCATTTCATGTAACAGGCTTGTATGGTCCTGGAATATGGGTGTCCGATCCTTATGGCCTAACCGGAAAAGTACAATCTGTAAATCCAGCGTGGGGCGCGGAAGGTTTTGATCCTTTTGTTCCGGGGGGAATAGCCTCTCATCATATTGCAGCAGGTACATTGGGTATATTAGCGGGTCTATTCCATCTTAGTGTCCGCCCACCCCAACGTCTATACAAAGGATTACGTATGGGCAATATTGAAACTGTCCTTTCCAGCAGTATTGCTGCTGTCTTTTTTGCAGCTTTCGTTGTTGCTGGAACTATGTGGTATGGTTCAGCAACTACCCCGATCGAATTATTTGGTCCCACTCGTTATCAGTGGGATCAGGGATACTTTCAGCAAGAAATATATCGAAGAGTTGGCGCCGGTCTAGCCGAAAATCTGAGTTTATCGGAAACTTGGTCTAAAATTCCCGAAAAATTAGCTTTTTATGATTATATCGGTAATAATCCGGCGAAAGGTGGATTATTCAGAGCAGGCTCAATGGACAACGGGGATGGAATAGCTGTTGGATGGTTAGGACACCCTATCTTTAGAGATAAAGAAGGGCGTGAACTTTTTGTACGTCGTATGCCTACTTTTTTTGAAACATTTCCGGTAGTTTTGGTAGACGGAGACGGAATTGTGAGAGCCGATGTTCCTTTTAGAAGGGCAGAATCAAAGTATAGTGTCGAACAAGTGGGTGTAACTGTTGAGTTCTATGGTGGCGAACTCAATGGAGTCAGCTATAGCGATCCGGCTACTGTGAAAAAATATGCTAGACGTGCCCAATTGGGTGAAATTTTTGAATTAGATCGTGCTACTTTGAAATCCGATGGTGTTTTTCGGAGCAGTCCAAGGGGTTGGTTCACTTTTGGACATGCTACGTTTGCTTTGCTCTTCTTTTTCGGACACATTTGGCATGGCGCTAGAACCTTGTTCAGAGATGTTTTTGCTGGTATTGACCCAGATTTGGATGCTCAAGTGGAATTTGGAGCATTCCAAAAACTTGGAGATCCAACTACAAAGAGACAGGTAGTCTGATACAACATTGCTCTGGTATCTTTCGCCTCTATATTTCATTTTATGATTTGACATAAGGTACCGTAGAAATATTGATTTTAATCATCGCCTTTCTTTGCTCTTGTACTTTCTTTATCTGGGAAATAATCCCAAATGAACAGGTGTGGAAGTTATAATTGTAAACCACGATCGAATCTATGGAAGCATTGGTTTATACATTCCTGTTAGTCTCGACTTTAGGGATAATCTTTTTCGCTATATTTTTTCGAGACCCGCCTAGGGTCCCGACTAAAAAGATGAAATGATTTTTCATTATCTTAATTGAAGTAATGAGTCCCCATATGGGGACTCATTACTTCAATTAGTCCCCGTGTTCCTCGAATGGATCTCTTAGTTGTTGAGAGGGTTGCCCAAAAGCGGTATATAAGGCGTACCCTGTAAAGCTTACAAGTGAACCAGATATGGAGATGGCGACTAAGGTTGCTGTTTCCATTATTAGAGAATTTCAAGACCACGACGGATCTATGCTACGATAAGATCGTTTATTTACAACGGAATAGTATACAAAGTCAACAGATCTCAACCAATGCACTATAGTATTTATGGCTACACAAACCGTTGAGGGTAGTTCTAGATCTGGGCCAAGACGAACTATTATAGGGGATTTATTGAAACCATTGAATTCGGAATATGGTAAAGTGGCTCCTGGATGGGGAACCGCCCCGTTTATGGGTGTCGCAATGGCTCTATTTGCGATATTCCTATCCATTATTTTAGAGATTTATAATTCTTCCGTTTTACTGGATGGAATTTCAATGAGTTAGGTCCATAAGAACCACGAAGCCCTAGCTTTTCAATCAAAAATGAATCACTTAGGACTCAGATTTATAGTCCATTCTGGTAGTTCGACCGTGGAATTCCGTTGTTTCGGTATTTCCGGAATATGAGTGTGCGACTTGTTATAATTGATCCTATTGATCGTACAGAGCATGGGTCTGTCATCTCGATAGAGACGGTTCTGCCTCGTCGGATATTCATCCTAGTATCTGGAGCACGGAATTTATGGAATAGATCAAGAAATATTTGAACTATGATTCATACCTACTATTCAAACCTCGTGACCGGACTTCAAAAAATTTTCAAACAAAGAGTGATAAATTGAACGATTTATCTTCCTTTAGAATCATGCTTATTTTGACCGAAGGACAACCCTTTCTCTGAATTTTTAGTCATTACATCTATTCATTGAATAAGTGATGATCAAATAGTTCTTACTCATAGAACCCTTGGTCTTAGTTTTTGGGTTTTATTGAATCATCGTGGTTCTAGTATGAATCTGAGGTTTCAATCGATTCATAGGGTCTCAACAAGAGAATTCCTATCAAAAAAATAGTAAACAATAGTCAATCCACATTACGCACAAACAAAAACAACAAATCAAATAACAAATAAATAGGGGAATAGAAAATTCAAGAGGCCTGTAACAATCAACATAAAGACAGATGAGCTGACTTGATATTTTGGCATTCTCATCACAACAAAGAAAAGATTTCGGATTTTGCTTCCTTCGTATCTTCAGAGACGATTGAATCAAGTGGATAAATAAGAAGTTTCAAACTTTCTATTACATATCCACTGCAATCAGTATTTTGGTGTTTCTGCTTGAGCCGTACGAGATGAAATTCTCATATACGGTTCTCAGAGGGGGAGTCCCCTTGGTTTACCTATCTCAATAAAGTATATGATTGGTTCGAGGAGCGTCTCGAG